GAATAGGAAATCAAGGGAGGTAAGCAGCTCATCAAATAGCAGAATTCTTGGTTTCTTTATGAAATGACTTCGACGAAGGCGATATAGCTAGTGAGTCCATACGTCTTTTGCCCTGGCATTTCGAAACGGCTTTTGCTATGGAATTGAGAAGATCGGCTCAAGATCACGCTGAACAGCAAAGGAATCACAGCAATCAAGCCCGCTTCTTTTTGAGTTATCCAATTAATTGAACCAAGCGGGACAAAAGCAAAGAGCTAGTATGAGTCTCCTGCTCTTAAAAGGTGTGGATTAGCTGCTCCGACCTTGAATCGTATCTCGGCCGGTTAACGATGCTAGTAACTCAAATCTAGGACTAGGAAGAAGAGCCAGGAAGAGACCTCTTTCTTGTTCTGTTGTTCGAGGAATTGCTTCAAGGGAAGGAAAGGAAGCAGGGAAGCTAGCTATTGAGTTTCCAACTTTTGGGCGGATAGCATTAATAAGAAGTCGTTAGACCGACCGATTCTTCGAATTAGGAATTCGATACATTGATTATAGCGACTTCTGATAGCAATTCACTAGTGCCAAGGAGCGGGTATCGAGAATCAATAGGGGGGAACAGCTAGAAAAGGGAAGAAATCTGCCTAGACTGGAGGGTTCTGTCTTCGAGTTCATCTCGGTTCTTGTTTGAGATTCTAGTAGCGACTGCTGTACTTTCCATTCCAGATTTCCTATCCAATGAACGACTGACGGTTCTTTGATGCTGTCTTAGTAACAGAAAACTCGCTTTCCGGCTGCCTTCCATCCCGGCTAAGCAACCCCTCGAAGTCAAGAGCGGCTGAGGCTAGTCCTACCTGTTCTTCGGTCGAGTTACAGAAAGTCAACCCCCGATTGTCGATAATGACATGTGAGAAATGCGGTGATATCCGCTGCCTGCGCCCATTGATTTCCATCCCGATGTACATCTTTTCTTGTTTGGGTTAGCAACAACCCCTCGAAAGACAGGAAAAGCATCTGTTCCCTAACGAGTCCCGTATTCGAGCTCGTTTCGATCGTTCTTGCTTTTGTGTTTTCGTAGCTCATGTTGATAATTCCTTAGAATCAGTTCCGGATGCCTTAGAAGAATCAACCTAGAGAATGACCGGTTATTAATGCCCCGTCCGGGTATTGCTTTTGAGACAGATTTCCTATCCAATTAGGCACTTCCTTTGCTTTTAGATCTGAGTTTCAACCATAAGGGTATCCTAAACCTTGCATGTTTTTTCAACTTGTTCAATTCCTTGGATAGATCCCGGTATCTGTGGACAGAGAAGGAAAAGGAATGCCTCTGGTTCTCCCGCCAAGTATCCAACTTTAGCCCTCACTCTCTTAATTATGAGTTACTCTTTGAACCCCGGGGAGGTGGTAAATCCCAAACCACATGCTGAGGCTACGGGTTGAACCAGGAGAAGCATTCACCTAAGGATGGATAAAACACATCCTGCCTGCAGGATACCACGTCCAACCTGCCAGGTTCCCTATGACTATGAAGTAAGGTATAGGTTGTTTCCAACAACAACCAGAGAGACTTCATTTCTGGGGAAGAACATTGAGTCTTCCGAATAGCAGTGCCACCTATAAAAAGAAAAAAATTTCAAACTTGAAATGATGAGTTCAGTTAAGAATCTCTTTTCCGCATTAACTGGTAGTAAATATAGTCATTCAAATCTCTCTGTTAGAAAACATCAGCGGTTTCGGCATTGGTAAGCATTCCTTTAGCAAGCCCCGTAGCTCGAAAGAAAGAAAAAAAGCTGGCAAGGGACTCACTTATGAAACATAGTTTCAAGATGTTTTTGTAGCATCTTGTCTAGTCGAGTAAGAGATTTCCCCTGTAGAGTAGTCTCCGTATCAGTCCATGGGCTAAGGTGCAATTGCCTTCTTAGAGCCAGTAACTTCGTACCTCCAATTGGAGAAAAAAGAGAAGGGTATCTAGCTCCAGTGAAGATCTTTCCTTTAGTGAGAGTTCCCTGCCAGCCGTAATACCTTGCGAAGCCCTAGGAGTTTCATTGGATAGAGTTTCCCTTCTTTGCGGTTTTCTTTGTTCTGCCTTCCTTTCCTATCCCAATCCCTTTGATAGGGAGAGAGATTTCATACCTGAGTCCGTGTCCGTGTAATCGAGTGAGCAAGTCTTAGAGTTAGCCAGTTTCCTTCCTTTGGCTTTGAGATCCAGTGCCAGCCTTCAGCCCTTCCCCCTTCCTTCGCCCATCTAGCTGGATGCAGGATGGAATCTTAAGGTAAGTTCCACTCTCAGGCTTATGTTCTTTACATCTTTGGAAAGCGCATTGAAATGCATTTCAAAATTGGCATTGATTGAGTTAGTTACAATGGTGGCATTCCCTGCAGTCGCAGTATTTGCTAGTCCCATTTCTGTAGTTCAAGTAGAGATTTTAGGCTAGCCAGCTTGAAGTGCAAAGGAAAGATGTATTGATAATCTATAGCATATTCTATAAGACTGAGCTACCAAGCAAAGAAGTGTATAATATATATATGCCCATCTCGAAAACCAGGAAGTTAACCAGTGAGACTTCACATAGCTCTTGTGAGGGTTCGTCATTTCTTAGTGCTGTAGATAGAGTTGTTGAATCCCGTGGGACAAGGCCATGCCAATTTTGCTTATAGATTTGAGCTAGACCTGTTAACTTAACTGAACGAAGTGGTAAAACCACCTTCTCTTGATTCTAGTTCTATACCCACTTCCCCTCCTTTAATGGCTTTCAGCCTTCCTCTCCCGCTTATTCCCTTAGAGCGAGCGAGTCTCCTTCCTAGATGGGCTTGGTGTTCAGTTAGCTCTTTAGCATCGCTCTAATAAAGGTAAGCCGGCTAAGCAGCTTTTCAGGCTTTAAGGCGAGGAGTGAAGTTGTATGACTTCCTGCTTTCAGTATGCCGCGAGTGCATGGAGATTGACCCAGCTCTTAGCCTGAGCTTGCTGGCTAGCTCTATTGGGTTGGTCTTGGGTTAGCCCTTCGCCCGTAGTTTCCTTCCTCTCCTTCTCTTTCTGGGCTCGCTTCTCTCATCTCTAGTTTTTCGTCTACTTCTTTCATCTCCGCAATCATATACATATTCTTTCTAATAAGAGAAAGCATAGATCTTTAATAAGTTGGCTACGATTAGTCACTTCGGAAGCCGTTAACCAAAGCACCGGCTTTTGACTGTCCTTCTAAGGGAAGGAGTAGGAGGCTCAACTATGGTCTAAGCTACTAGAGTGAACGGCACATTTCGGCTTAAGTAGTTGTTTCATTCCTTGGTACCACAATCTAAGTTGCTTCCTAAGGCCGCTATCTAGCCTTCAAAGATGACTTTTTCAGCTTGCCAGCTTGAGTGTTATGCTTAAGGAGCTTAGCTTGCCTAAGAGCTTATTAGAAGGAGTCAAAACTAGCTCGACAGCTAGGTGCTTTCTGGAACTCGGCTAGGAGCTTGCCTAAGAGTGGTTAAAGTGTTATGCCTAGCTCGACTGAAAGGGCTTACCAACAGACCTGCTACCTTCCCCCTTCTAAAGTCTTGAGCTTGAGATTGAATTCTTCCTAACAGACGGCTGTCTTTCATAAGAACTGCAAACCCGCCAGGAAAGTCTTTACAGGAAGTGATCGAATCAGTACGCCTTGCCCTAATGAATGTCTGTTGGAGATAGAGGTATGGCGAAGAGCTTTAGAACTTTTCTTATTGGATTGAGAGTGCCCGTTATCTGCCTTAGCCGCAGGAAGAATTAAGAGAGGAGGTCTTTTCCAATACCAAGCCCTAAAGAGAAGGGATTGATAGATCGCTTCTCACCTGTAGCTAGCCTGTCTACTGTCCCATAGAAGGGGAATCAAGCCCGAAGCTTTCTATCTTGCTTTCTCCTCCGCTGTGAAGGCTATTATCTCAGAAGGCATACAAAAAGCTCTTCCACGCCTAGCATCGTACTTTCCTCTACTCGTGTAAGGTAAGTCCTCCTTCTCTTAGGAGAATCACTCGCAGCAAGAAAATCTTTGATATGACCTATGAATATTTCGGATCTCTTTCTTAAAAGAATGCCTCTTTTCGAACTTTCTGATAGTTAGTAGTACCTAGCAAACCAAAGGCTGGAAAGAGCGTTTAGACTACTTATACCCCTCACTGGGAAGAAGAGAAAGGAGAGGATAGGACCGGTATTAGCAGAATAGATGGCTTCCTAAGAATCCATCTGATGGTATTTAGTAAAGACTTGAATAGATGCCTTCCTTCATAAGAACAGGTAACCTGGTAGGTGAGTCACTCTCCGCTAACCTGGTAGGTGGGACTTGCTCTACTTTGACTTCTCTATTTCATAACACTAGCCAACCAGCGTACCTGGAAGGAGCTGACACTCGTCGAGAGGAGAAAGGGCAGGTTTTTGATCTAGTCTGATGCTTACAGGACATAGAATCACGTTTCCGGATGAGTGAAGTTCTTGTTCATTTCTCTTTCTAAAAGGGAGTCTCAATGAGACCTAAGAAAGGTAATGAGTCTGAATGCCTTCATTGTATTGTTGCTGGCTACCTTTCACTTAGAAGCAATAATAGGAAGTCCAAGGCTGCCTTATCTTATGGGCAATGCCCCCTTTGCCGTAAAGAGTAGCCATATCCAGTGCGATCTCCTCATACTCAGGCGTCGCCTCAAATCCCATTTATAAACTCTACAACCGCTCCGGTCACACTGCAGTACCCATAGAAGACAGCTTTAACGGGCCTTTAGGCTAAGGATAGATTGCCTGATAGACGAATTCGTCGACCGCCAATGCTCTAATAAGCTGTCTTTCTCCCAGGGCTTCTCCGCTAACAACCAGTCCAGCAACCCGACCGGTAGGACAAGAAGAGCTTCCCTTCCTAGTCCTAGATCCGAGTTACTAGCTTTCTAGACCGACGGTTGTAGGCCTCCCTCAGGTCGGCTTTAGTCGAGCTCCCCAACTCGCTCGACGGTACGACCTCTCCGACTAATAGACTTGATACCGTTCCGTTCCGCTCATGCTCCTTGAGAGGAAAGAAATAGCTCGACTGTTAAGGAGAGGAAGCACTCCCTCCACTACCCCGCAAATCTCATGATGGACATGCAAGCAGTCCCGCTTATGTGAAGGCTTAGCCAAGTTTGAAGCCTCTCGAATGACTCAGCTAGTTTACTAGACCCTCTATCCGACCCCCTATCAAGTAAGGAGAGCTAGGTTGTATGACTTCCTGCCGGTCTTTGAAGCTATTAACTAATCTCTAGGGCAAGTAGGACTAGTCTTTATGGCCCTATTGATTTAGGAGTTGTTGCAACACTGGTTGTTGACGGTTGTTAGCGAGGTACGAGCAGGAGAGTGGCTAATGTCCCTCAGCCCTTGAAAGCCATTAACTAACCTTAAGAGCAATTAGGGCTGGTCTCTCTCTTGGGTTAGCCCGCTTCTCTCTTTTAGGAGGAGGGAGACGACTCTGCTAATTCTTTCTCAGTATGCTTAGGAAGCAAGGTTTTTAGGGCCTGGAAGGAGGGGAAGCTCTTCTTGGACTAGGAGGGGAAGGGATGGTTGTATGGCATCTATGAAAGCATTGACTACATTTCTCCTTCGATATTGCGAAGGCAAGACGCTCTATTGGCTTAGGTTTAGTTGGTACAAAATCCAGTTCTAAATGGATAGGAGAAATTTGATTGACTGATGGTACAATGTACTTTTGTACAAAGTCACTTCTCAATTCGTATTTGGTATACGAAAGTGCGGAAGGCAAGCCCTTCTATCTGACTTTGGCTTCTCAATTGCATATACCAAAAGACTCAAAAGAATTGCTACCTTTCTGTTCGATATTGAATTGACCTAGACATCGAGATTTCATATACCAAAAGAATTGTACATCGCTAGGAAGACTGGTCGTTATTCCCCTTTCGGTCTAGTTAATAGCTCTAGGCAACTACCTAACGGACTAAGAAGAAGCCCCAAGAAAGAGTCTTCTTACAGGTTAGTTGATAGCTTTCCAGTGTGACCTCTGATCTTCCTTGCTCCTCAAGGAGGAAATCGATAGCCTTTAAGATAAGAGGCTAGCTCCTGTCTTGGTTGGGACAGCTAGCTTATTGGTCCACTGCCTCCCCTTTGAAATAAGCTAAGCAAGAACGCAAGAAAGCCTTCTCGCAAGCAAGCAAGAAGGAAGGCTTTTAAGATGGAAAGCCCCTATTGAGTAAGATTGCTCGCTAGTTGCCATCAGTTCAATCCTTCAATCCAACCATCGGACAGAAGTCAGCTAGTGCACTTCGAGAGCTAATCCCGCAAAGACAGAATTGCCGTAAGGGACAGAACTTCGGTAGTGCACTTCGACAGCTAAGCTTAAGTTTAGGGATTCCGCTAGTTCGTATGCCTATATAGTCAGTTAGTTGCCCTCATTGCCATCAGTTCAATCACTGAAATCAGTGAAATCTAGAAATCAGTCTCATTTCACCATTAGGGAGAATCCACTTTATCCATTTCAATCTCTGTCATCGAAGGAAAAAGGGCTAGCATCATTTCTCCATTGGGGAGATAGAACTTTTGAAATGAAAGATCAACTCTTCGAAGGGAAAAGCTCAAGTGTGAAATTACAGCTATATTGGCATCGACTATGTCTCTCATCGGTTCTCCAGCATGCGAGTTCATTCAGTATCGAAGTCAGCTAGCCTTCATTCAATCAAGGCAAGTTCAATGGGATCTCCCTTGTCTCTCAGTCTCAGTTGCAATACTTGTACATGAAAGGCAGTGAAATACCATTAAATAGAAAGAGGATTGAATATCTCACTTCAATACCGATCTATCGAACTGTATACCTTCAATATCGAACTTCTCCGAGCAGTTCTAATGCCATACCGATGGAATTCCTATCCAGTAGTAAACTTCGACAGCAAGGACCGTTTCACTTGTCTAGATGGCCACATCTAAACTTTTATATGCAATACCGAAATAAGTCGGGTAGTGCCCGCGATGGACTTGCCTTGGAGGCTAAGTACTTGACTTCAAAGACAGCTAGCTAGTTTCATTCAATAAAGAGGATTTGTACCAAAAGAACAGGCTTTCTACCCCTTCTAGCGAGTTATTAGCATCTGGGAGTTCTAGCGACTGACTTGCCCGCATCTCTTGCCTTAAAGGTTTCACTGCTCTAACTAGGGTATCCCGCAGAAAGAAGTCAACTAGAAGGCAAAAAAACCCTAGTCAAAATGGCAGTTACGGACTAATGTACTTGAATTTTATCGATCGATAAATGGCATTCTTTTATGCGCTTTCTCGCTAACAAGCCAAGCAGTCCCTAGCGGGCTATCCGTCATTAACTCGAAGAAGTGCAACAAGACCAGTATCGAACTGGGATTGCCCCTCTTTCAATCTTCGGAAGTTACTTTGTATCCCTTTCTAATGCAATATCTTCAATCAGATCTGTACGAGTGACAGGAAGAAGTCAGCTAGTTGCCATCCGCTCTGTCCCAATCTCCGGTCAATGATTGAGCCCGAACTCACCTAAAACGGCGTAGAAGGGCAAATCTACCTAGTCAAAACTCTTGTTTAGGAGCCCCTGCAAAAATTTTTCTTTTCAAGCTTCCTCGCCTTCACCCTATGAGTTCAGGGTGCTTTCCTGGCTCGCCTTCACTCATATCATAGGGTTGTGTTCAGTACGATCTTTAGCCTTTCTTCGTAAGATCCTGAGAACTGAAATGCCTAAAGACGGTGCTCAAGTCAGAAATGCGATCTTCTAGGGCAGGAATTCTTATATGCTAATTGCCTGAAATCCCTCTCATTTTGTCAATAAGGGAGAGGTTGGGAGATAGCTCTTAGCCTGTTGGTTGCTTGCCTGTGACTTGACTTCCTCGTACTCCTTCTCCTAGAAAGCGACTTCTTTCATTCCTCGACAGCTAGGTCTTTGCCGACTCTTAGCTTTCCAGGCGGGTTGGTGTTCAACCTTCATTCAATAGGGCTATCTATCCGAAAGGTCTTAATAAAAGAATCCCTGTAATAGAAGTTCATTCCTTAAATACCTTCCTAATCAGTAATTTGATGGTCTTCCGTAAAGACTTTCATGCGCACCTTCCTTCATAAGGACAGGTAACCAGGCGGGTGACTCACTCGTAGGTAGCACTATCCGATGCTTTGACTCCTTCTTTTAGTAGTTCCTTTGAAGCTAGTAACTAGAATATAGGACCCGGAAGGCGGGCTCTTATTGCTAAAACCGGAGCTGTTGTAGAGTTGAGAAATCTCATTTGAGGGGATGCCTCTAGCAACAAGCCCCTCAGGGGCGGTAGTCTCCCTCCTAAGGGCGGTCGACGGTAGTCTCCCTAACGGTCGACAGGTAGCACTTCTCCGACTAAAAGAGAGCTTCCAAGCAGGAGAGGAGCGAAAAGCCTATCGCTTTCAAGTCGAAGGCGGGAGATGAGCGGAAAGTCTTCAAACGAGCCCTCTCTTCCCACTACTGTCAAAACTCTCGGATCTCTTTCCCTGAAGCCTCCTATCAAGTAAGGCGTGTAAGTCAACTTTCTATTGAATGGGGCGAGGAGGGCAACTACTGAAGGGCGATCTCGGCTGAAAGCAAGCTTGATTAGGGGTAAGGCAACAGGGCTTAGTACGAAGACTAGGAATGGGATCGATCGGAGAGACTTCTTTGATCTTTTACCTTATTATAGTAATTCAGTGCTACCGAATCGCCTTCTAGACAAGGATAGTGAAATAGGATCCATCGCCTTGGAATAGGATCAAAGAGGATAGAGTGAGTGGAATATGTAGGCGGTGGTAAACTCCTCTTTTCGGTAGTAGAAGGGAAGCTCGTCCTCTTATTGTTTGTGTCAATACTCAACTTCGTCAGTCTGGTTGAACAGCCTCCCAATGAGAGCGAGCCAAGACTTTGCTTGCTGTTTGTCTTTGTCCGCCACGACTGCTCAACCAACTGCTAAATCATGGGTTCGAATCCCATTTCCTCCGGAAACAACCCTTGGCAACCCGATATTTAAGGAAGCACAGCTAACCTAAGCGGGGGCAGAATCAATGACCCAAGGTTTGGGAGTCAAGGAACTGGAAGACAGACACGCGGTGGACTGACCTCTTTAGGCAAGAGAGGCAGTAGGAAGAGAGCCATTAGAAAGAAATTCAAAATGTTCCTGATGGAAGTGGCCATGGGTAGCTAAAGTGTCTGCACTTTGATTCCCTTCCCTGTAGATATGAGAGATGGACATGGAAGGAAGTAAGAAAGTTTTGAAAGAGCTGATCATATAAGGGACTGTCCAAGGGACTGCACCTCCACAGATGCTATCAAAAATTATTTTTTTTCACTCTCCACTGCTACTTTGGAGTAGCCTAATCTGTAACAAAGCATCAGACCAAAAAGGGGAGCTCTGGCTTCTGCAAATGTGTTGGTACCTGGGCCATAAAAGGTAGAAAAAGCAAGCAAAGCGGAGCCCTTATAGTCCCTAATAATGCCACCACCTGCTGCCATGCCATTCCTTGAAGAACCATCTGTGTTCAACTTCAAAATACCAAAAGGAGGAGGAGCCCATTTGATCCATTTTCCTTTAGGAATATTAGGGGAGACCATAGGGATATGCATTACTTGGAAACAAATAGAATCATGAAAACCAGAAGAATGAGTGGGATAATCAAGCTGCAATAAATCCTTACACCAGTGCTTGACTTTATTGATAATAGATGAAGAAGACATAGCAACTGAATCATGAACAGATGCATTTCTAGCAAGCCAAATCTCCCAGCAACCAGAGAAGATAAAACTACCCTAAAAATCCCATTTTAGATTTGATAGAACTGCCTTGCAACCAGGTCTTAGTGAAAGCAGACATACTATCTTGAACAAAACTAGCATTAAGAACACCTTTCAAATAAGACCAAACCTGAGAGGCAGTTTCACCTTGACAAAACAAATGAAGTAAAGAATCCTGTTGACTTCTAATGCAGAAATTCAATTTATAAGGCATTTGAAAGCCCATGTATCTGAGCCTGTCATCCATAGGAAGAGCATTCCTGAGGAATCTCCAGAAGAAGAGAATAAACCCATCTTAGGAGGAA